TAGAACATAGAAAAGCAGGATGTCCATGACGTGTACGTGTCGGATGAACCAAATCCTCGTTGAATTTTATTTTTCCATTAGAGGGGGCTCGCACATGTTCTGCAGTACCCCCTGTGAATACTCCGCCGGTATGAAAAGTTCTTAATGTTAATTGAGTGCCCGGTTCTCCAATAGATTGACCTGCAATAATACCTACAGCTTCTCCCAATTCGACCAGGTCGTCATGAGCTGGACTTCGGCCATAACATAATTGACAAATCCACGACGTACTCCTACAAGTAAAGGGAGTTCGAATAGAGATTGGTTGTGCTCTAAAAGTTATGAATCTATTGACAAGTCCAACTCCAATATCTTGATTTCTAGTAGCAATGCATCGCGAACCTATATATACATGATCTGCTAATACACGCCCAATTAATGTTTGGATAAAAATCCTGTCCGCCATCATTCCATTTCGAGGACTTACAGAAATACCTCGGACGGTGCCGCAATCTGTTCGACGTACAACAATGTGTTGAACTACTTCAACAAGTCTGCGCGTGAGATATCCTGCATCTGATGTTCGGATAGCGGTATCCACAACTCCTTTACGGGCTCCGTAACAAGAAATAATATATTCTGTTAAAGAGAGTCCTTCGCGTAAATTGCTTTGAATGGGTAAATCAATCATTTGCCCTTGGGGATCCGACATTAATCCTCTCATACCTACTAATTGATGTACCTGAGATGCATTTCCTCTGGCTCCCGAAAAAGACATTATATGGACTGGATTAAAAGGATCGGTCATCCGAAAATTAGGATTCATTTCTTGTCGCAAATATTCACTTGTGGCATACCAGATCTCGATCGATTGACGTAATTTTTCTACCGCGTGTACATTCCCATAATGATGGTGTTTTTCCAAAATAAAACTTTGTTGTTCAGCGTCTTGAACTAGCCATCTTTTAGAAGGTATTGTTAAAAGATCATCAATTCCTAATGAAATGGATGCGGCGGTAGCTTGTCGGAAACCCAGAGTCTTTACTTGATCCAGGATATGTGATGTATATCCTATTCCATAGTGATCAATAAATCGACTAATAAGTCGTTTCATGGCAGTTCCGTCTATCATTTTATTGTGAAAGACCTGAGTGGGCCGTTCTGCCATCAGTACCTCCATATTGCGCTGAGTAGAATTTGACAATGGGTTTGAGTCAGTGATTGTAAAACTTCCTTTTCTAGATCTTGATTCACGTAGAAATTCCGCAATTGCAATTATAGTCCTAGTTAACCCGGTGAGACTCGAATTCCCCCTGGTAGCATAGAATTACAACAGCCCTGCCAAAACCCCTGTATGGCTTCTTCTATTTCTCGATAAAGAGAAATATGACCGAGAGTGGTTCGAATATATATATAAAGAATTTCTTTTTTTATACTTCTTACTATTAGATAGTGTCCATAAATCTCATAATAGGTCCCCAAAGATTCATAGTGAATTTCGATGGGAATTTCTCTTGCAGCAATAACGCGTTGATCTAGTCGCCACCGCAGCCACAAGGGACTACCTAAATTGATGCGTTTTTGCCGATAAGCTCCAATTGCATCATAGGCATTAGAAAAAAAAGGTTCTTTTTTTTTTGTATACTTATAGTTATTATCTTCATTTTGATAGTTTATACGATTACATGGATTATACCTATTTACACAAATACCCCGACGATTTCCACTCGTTAAGAAATAGAGTCCACTAAGCATATCTTGAGTTGGTGCAGAAATGGGATCTCCAATAGTTGGAGACAAAAGATTCATATGAGAAAACATAAGTAAACGTGCCTCTGCTTGAGCCTCCAAAGATAAAGGCACATGAACAGCCATTTGATCCCCGTCAAAGTCTGCATTGAAGCCCTTACAAACTAATGGATGTAAACAAATAGCACGCCCTTCCACTAAAATGGGCAGGAATGCCTGTATGCCTAATCTATGCAGAGTAGGCGCTCTATTCAGCAATACAGGATGGTCATCCAGAATTTCCTGAAGTATTTCCCATACAATCGGTTTTTTTTTTCGAATTTGACTTTTAGCAACTCCGATGTTCGAAGCAAGATGTTTTCTAATTAGGTCACGAATTACAAATGCCTGGAAAAGTTCTATTGCTATTTCGCGAGGCAATCCACATCGATGTAATGAAAGTGAAGGGCCCACGACAATCACTGACCGCCCTGAATAATCAACCCGTTTACCAAGCAAAGTCTCGCGAACTCTTCCTTCTTTGCCTTCAATTACATCTGAAAGAGACTTGTAAACTCTATTATGATCATCCCTCATCGGTTGTCCGCAGATTCCATTATCAAGAAGTGCATCCACGGCTTCTTGCAGCAATTTTTCCTGAGATATTATTAATTCTTCTGGCGTAGCTATACTTGTTGTTAATAGATCTGTAAGAGTATTATTCCGATAGATAATTCTTCTATAGATTTCATTAATATCCGAGGTCACTAGTTTATCCTCATCTATATGATAG